TTTTTTTTATTTATTATAAAAATTATTAAGAATGGTTAAATAAATCATATATATATATAAATACATATATATTGTATTATATATATATATGTATAATTATTTAATAAATATTAAATTAAAAAATAAATTAAATAAATTTAATTTAATTTAAAAATTATTAATTAATCTTTATTTAAATGATCTGTATTAGGATTATAATGAAATTAATTTTTAATATTAATATTATGAAAAAAAAAATAAGAGAAATAATAAAAATTTATTAATTTATATTAAATATATAATATAAAAAAAAAAAAAAAAAAAAAAATCTATACAAAATTTTTTAATATATAATAAAATAATTATGTTTTTAAAATTTATTATTAATTTATTTTACATATAAATTTTAGTGTATAATTTTAATTATTTAAAAAATAATTAATTTAATTTTAGTAGTAATTAATATTAAAAATTTAAGAAATTAAGATTTAGTAATATAAAAATTAATAACTAATTTTGTGCCAGCAGTTGCGGTTAAACAAAAGTTAAATTAAATTATTTCAGTATATAATAAATAATTAAATTATTAAAATAAATATTAAACTATTAAGTGAAATTTTAATTTAATTAAATTTTATTTTAAAATTATGATTTAATAAATTTTAATATAAACTAGGATTAGATACCCTATTATTAAAAATTTAATTTATAATACTAAAATAGTAAATAATAATTTATTGAAACTTAAATAACATGGCGGTATTTTAGTTCATTTAGAGGAATCTGTCTAATAATTGATAATCCACGAATAAATTTACTTAATTTATAATTTTGTATATCATTGTTAAAAAAATATTTTTAAGGAAAAATAATATTTAATATTTAAAATTAAAAGTTAAATCAGATCAAGATGCAGAATATAATTAAGAATATGATGGATTACAATAATTATAATTAAATGAATAATTTTTTTTTGTAATAAAAATTTGAAGGTGGATTTAAATGTAATTTTAATTAATTTATTAAAATGATTAATAATTAAAATATGTACATATTGCCCGTCACTTTCATTTAAAAATTGAAATAAGTCGTAACAAAGTAGAGGTACTGGAAAGTGTTTCTAGAAAGAACAAATTAGAGCTTGTATAAAGTATTTCATTTACATTGAAAAGAAATTAAAAATTAATTAATTTGAGGGGGAAAATTAATAATTTAAGTTTAATAAAAAAAATTTTAATATTAAAAAGAAAAAATGGGGGTTTAAGTATTTTTAATAGAAAAAATTAATATTTTTATAGTTAAATATTACTGTAAAGGAAATTATAAATAAATGAAATAAAATTAATTAAAAAGTAAATTTTAATTATTGTATCTTGTGTATCAGAGTTTATTAAATAATAATAATTTATTTAAATAAATCTCGAATTTAAAAGAGTTAATTAATTAATAAAGTTAATGTTGAATAATTATTTTAAATAATTAATTAGAAATGAAATGTTAGTCGTTTTTAAATATATCTAGTTTTTTCAGAAAAAAATTTAATTTTAAATTTAAATAATTTTATAATTATTTAATTAATTATAAAAATTTAAATTTTAATATTTTAGGGGATAAGCTTTAAATTAAAAATTTATAATTAATTATTTTAAAATTAAAATTTTTAAGATTTATATTGTTTAAAAATTATAATTTATTATAAAAAATTTTATTTTTAATAAAATTTAAAATAAAAAAATTTAAATTTTTATGAAGAAAAATAATTTACAATTAAATAAAATTAGAAATAATAATAAAATTAGTATAATATAATAAGTTAAATTAAATTTATAATTAAGTAAATTAAAGGAATTTGGCAAAATTTTATATTCACTTGTTTATCAAAAACATGTCTTTTTGATAATAATTTAAAGTCTAATCTGCCCACTGATATAAATATTAAAGGGCTGCAGTATATTGACTGTACAAAGGTAGCATAATCATTAGTCTTTTAATTGAAGACTTGTATGAAAGATTTGATGAAATATAAACTGTCTCTAATTTATAATTAGAAATTAATTTTTTAGTTAAAAAGCTAAAATAAAATTAAAAGACGAGAAGACCCTATAGAGTTTTATATTTTATTTTTTTTAATATAAAAAATATAATTAAATTGTGTTAAGTAAATAGAATATTATATTGGGGTGATAGAAAAATTTAATAAACTTTTTTTGAAAAATTAACATAAATAAGTGATTAATTGATCCATTAATAGTGATTAAAAGAAAAAATTACCTTAGGGATAACAGCGTAATATTTTTTTTTAGTACAAATAAAAAAGAAAGTTTGCGACCTCGATGTTGGATTAAGATAAAATTTAAATGCAAAAGTTTAAAATTTTGATCTGTTCGATCATTAAAATCTTACATGATCTGAGTTCAAACCGGTGTAAGCCAGGTTGGTTTCTATCTTTAATAAAATAAAATATTTTAGTACGAAAGGATCAAATATTTAAAATAATTTTATTTATTGGAATATTAATAATATAATTTTAAACTATTTTGGCAGAAAATTGTAATGATTTTAGAATTCATATATGTATATTATTTAATATATAAATAGTATATGGTATTATTGGATTTAATTAATATTTTAGTTGGTATTTTATTTTTAATTATTGGTGTATTAGTTGGAGTTGCTTTTTTAACTTTATTAGAACGTAAAGTTTTGGGTTATATTCAAATTCGTAAAGGTCCAAATAAAATAGGATATATAGGTTTATTACAACCTTTTTGTGATGCTATTAAATTATTTTCTAAGGAACAAGTTTATTTAAATTATTCAAATTATTTAGTTTATTATTTTTCTCCTGTAATAAGATTTATTTTGTCTTTAATAGTGTGAATATTAATTCCTTATATATTTAATATAATTATATTTAATTTAGGTATTTTATTTTTTTTATGCTGTACTAGAATTGGGGTTTATACATTAATAGTTGCTGGATGATCCTCAAATTCAAATTATTCTTTGTTAGGGGGTTTACGAGCTGTAGCTCAAACTATTTCTTATGAAGTAAGAATGTCTTTAATTATAATATCTAGAATTATTATAATTTTAGATTTTAATTTAATAAAATTTTTTGATTATCAGATTATGGTTTGATTTTTATTTTTAATAATACCTTTAAGATTATGTTTTTTATCTTCTATAATAGCTGAAACTAATCGTACTCCTTTTGATTTTGCAGAGGGGGAAAGAGAATTAGTTTCAGGGTTTAATATTGAATATAGAAGAGGGGGGTTTGCTTTAATTTTTTTAGCTGAATATTCTAGAATTTTATTTATGAGTTTATTATTTGTTATTATATATATAGGGGGTTATGATTTAACTTTAATTTTTTATTTAAAGTTAGTTTTTTTATCTTTTTTTTTTATTTGAGTTCGTGGTACTTTACCTCGTTATCGTTATGATAAGTTAATATATTTATGTTGAAAAAGATATTTACCTATTTCTTTAAATTTTTTATTATTTTTTATAGGTTTAAAAATATTTTTATATTATTAAATAATTTTAGTATAAATTAATAGAATAAATATTCTTTCTTATGTTTTCAAAACAAATGCTTAATAACAAGCTCATTAATTAATTATTAAAAATTAAATTGTCTCATATTTTATTTAAAATGGGGTTAATAATAAAATAAGAAAAATATAAAATTGTTAATAGTTGTCCTGTGATAATATATGGAGCTTCAACTGATCGGGCACCAATTCAAGTTAATAAAATAATAATTGTAATTAAAAATCAAAATAAAATTTGATTTAAAGGATAAAATTGAATTCCTTGAATTTTTTTATTAAAAGTAAATGGTAAAATAATTAGAATTAAAATTGATATTACTAAGGCAATAACTCCTCCTAATTTATTTGGGATTGATCGTAAAATAGCATATGCAAATAAAAAGTATCATTCTGGTTGAATGTGAATAGGTGTTACTAAAGGGTTAGCTGGAATAAAATTATCTGGATCCCCTAATAAATATGGATTAGTCAAGGAAAGTATTGTTAATAATAAAATTAAAATAATAAATCCAATTAAATCTTTAAATGTAAAAAATGGATGAAAGGGAATTTTATCTAAGTTACTATTAATTCCTAATGGGTTGTTAGATCCTGTTTGGTGGAGAAATAGTAAGTGAATTATTGTTAATATTATAATAATAAAGGGGAATAAAAAATGAAATGTATAAAATCGAGTTAATGTTGCATTATCTACAGCAAATCCTCCTCAAATTCAATTTACTAATATAGTTCCTAAATAAGGAATGGCTGAAAGTAAATTAGTAATAACAGTTGCTCCTCAGAATGATATTTGTCCTCAAGGTAAAACATATCCTATAAATGCAGTAGCTATTAATAAAAATAAAATAATAACTCCAACTATTCATGTATATATTAAGTTAAATGATTCATAATAAATTCCTCGTCCAATGTGTAAATAAATACAAATGAAAAAAAATGATGCTCCATTAGCATGTAAGGTTCGAATTAATCAACCATAGTTGACGTTTCGACAAATATAATTTACACTATAAAAGGCTATTTCAATATTAGCTGTATAATATATAGTTAAGAATAATCCTGTAATAATTTGAATTATAAGACATAAGGCTAAAAGAGATCCGAAATTTCATCATGCTGAAATATTGGTTGGAGATGGAAGATCAATTAATGAATTGTTAATAATTTTAATAATAGGGTGAGTTTTTCGAATGGGTTTAAATATATTTATCATTAGTTATTTTAATATTAAATGCAAGATCGTAATGGACCAAAAAAAATATTAGTAATTTTTACTACTGCAATAAGGGTAATAAATAAATAAATGATTATTATTAAAGTTAATATATAAGTTTGTTCATTATATAGTTTAGATAAATTAAAATTAAATTCATTATTAAAAAATAAAAATAAATTAAAAAAATTATTTATTTCATCATTAAATGAAAAATTTATTCAAAATAAATTATTTTTATAGAAAAATCTAAAAATTAATAAAATGAATAAAATGAAAAAAAATCTTTTATTAAATGGAGAAATTTTAAATAATTCATTTGAGGCAATTCTAGAAACATAAATGAATAAAACTAATAATCCTCCTAAGAAAATTAAAAATAAAATATAAGAAAATCAATAAGTATTAATTAATATTCTTGATAATATACATATAAAAAGGGTTTGAATTAAGATTATTAATCCTATTGAAAATGGGTGATTTAAAAAAAATATAAAAATTGATGTTGAAATTAATGATAAAGATAAAAATATTTTAATGATATCAAAGAATAGTTTAATAAAAATAATAATTTTGGAGATTATTGATAAAGATATTCTTTTTCTTTGAAGTTTTTAAAGAATTTTCTTATTTTTGATTTACAAGACCAAAGTTTTTTATTAAACTATAAAAACAAATGATAATAAATATATGATTGGTGATTTTTTTAATGTTTTTATTTGGAAATATAATTTTTGTATCAAAACACAAACATTTGTTAATTGTGTTATTGAGATTAGAATTTATAGTTTTAAGAATTTTTTTTTTTTTTATAATATATTTAATAATATTAGATTATAATATATATATATTAATGGTTTTTTTAGTTTTTTCAGTTTGTGAGGGGGCTTTAGGGCTTTCTATTTTAGTTTCTATAATTCGAACCCATGGGAATGATTATTTTCAAAGATATAATTTAATTTAAATGATAAAATTTTTATTTATAATTATTTTTATAATTCCTTTATGTTTAAAAAAAAATATATTTTGAATGGTTCAATTAATAATAATAATAATAATAATAATATTTATAAATTTAACTTTAAGAATTGTAAATTTTTCTAATCTTAGTTATATAATAGGTTGTGATTTAATATCTTATGGATTAATTTTATTAAGAATTTGGATTAGAAGTTTAATAATTATAGCAAGAGAAAATTTATATAAAATAAAATTTTATGATAATTTTTTTTTGTTAAATATTGTTTTATTGTTAATTATATTATATATAACTTTTAGAGTTATAAATTTATTTATATTTTATTTATTTTTTGAGGGGAGATTAATTCCTACTTTGATATTAATTATTGGGTGAGGTTATCAACCTGAACGAATTCAAGCTGGGATATACTTATTATTTTATACTCTTTTTGTTTCTTTACCTTTATTATTGGGGATTTTTTTTATTTATGAAAAAATAAGAAGTATAATAATATATTTTATAAAATTTTATAATTATGATATGTTACTATTATATTTAAGAATAGTAATAGCTTTTTTAGTTAAAATACCTATATATTTTACTCATTTATGATTACCTAAAGCTCATGTTGAGGCTCCTGTTTCCGGTTCTATAATTTTAGCTGCCATTATATTGAAATTAGGTGGTTATGGATTATTACGAATTTTAATTATTTTACAGAAAATTAATTTAAAAATGAGATTTATTTGGGTTGTTATTAGATTAATTGGGGGTTTATATATTAGATTAAAATGTTTTTGTCAAGTAGATATGAAATCTTTAATTGCTTATTCTTCAGTTGCACATATAAGAATAGTGATTGGGGGTATTATAACTATAAATTATTGAGGTTTTATAGGGGCTTATATTTTAATGATTGGTCATGGATTATGTTCTTCTGGGATATTTTGTTTATCAAATATTAGTTATGAGCGTTTAGGAAGACGAAGATTATTTTTAAATAAGGGAATAATAAATTTTATACCTTCAATAAGAATGTGATGATTTTTATTTATGTCTTCTAATATAGCTGCTCCACCTTCATTAAATTTAATAGGGGAGATTAGATTGATTAATAGATTAGTAAGATGATCTTGAATTAGAATAATTATATTAATAGGAATTTCTTTTTTTAGAGCTGGTTATAGTTTATATTTATTTTCATATACTCAACATGGTAATTATAATTTAGGAATTTATAGATTTTATAGAGGGGTATCTCGAGAGTATTTAATATTAATATTACATTGATTACCTTTAAATATATTAGTTTTAAAAATTGATTATAGAATAATTTGATTTTACTTAAATAATTTAAATAAAATATTGATTTGTGGTGTCAAAAATGTGAGATATATTCATTTTAGGTTATTAATAAGTATTCCCTCTGTTTTATTAGATTTTTTTTTTTATTTTTTTTTATATTGATTAATTTTTTTATGATAATTTATTTTATTATAAATAATGTGGTAATATTATTAGAATGGGAAATTATTTCTTTTAATTCTATAAATATTGTTATATCTATTTTATTAGATTGAATATCTTTATTATTTATAATATTTGTTTCTTTAATTTCTTCTTCAGTAATTTTTTATAGAAAAAGATATATAAGTTCAGAATTAAATTTAAATCGTTTTATTATTTTAGTATTATTATTTGTTTTTTCAATAATTTTATTGATTATTAGACCTAATATAATTAGAATTTTTTTAGGTTGGGATGGGTTAGGTTTAGTTTCTTATTGTTTAATTATTTATTATCAAAATATTAAATCTTATAATGCTGGTATATTAACGGCATTATCAAATCGAATTGGTGATGTTATAATTTTAATGTTAATTTCATGAATGGTAAATTATGGTAGATGAAATTATATTTTTTATTTAAATTTTATATCTAATGATTATTCAATAAAAATTATTGGTATTTTAGTTATTTTAGCTGCCATAACTAAAAGAGCTCAAATTCCTTTTAGATCATGATTACCTGCTGCTATAGCTGCTCCAACCCCAGTTTCTGCTTTAGTTCATTCTTCTACTTTAGTTACTGCTGGGGTTTATTTATTAATTCGATTTAATAATTTATTAGTTGATATATTTTTTTTTAAGTTATTATTATTATTATCTGGTTTAACTATATTTATAGCTGGGATTTGTGCTAATTATGAGTTTGATTTAAAAAAAATTATTGCTCTTTCTACTTTAAGACAACTAGGATTAATAATAAGAATTTTAAGAATAGGTTATGGTGATTTGGCTTTTTTTCATCTATTAACTCATGCTATATTTAAAGCTTTATTATTTATATGTGCAGGAGTTATTATTCATATAATAAGAGATAATCAAGATATTCGAATAATAGGGGGAATTAGATTGTATATTCCTTTAACTTCTTTATGTATAAATATTTCTAATTTAGCTTTATGTGGAATTCCTTTTTTAGCTGGATTTTATTCTAAGGATATAATTTTAGAAATTGTTAGAATAAGTAATTTAAATTTATTTGTTTATTATTTATATTATATTTCTACTGGGTTAACTATATTTTATACTATTCGTTTATTAATATATTTAATAGTGAATGATTTTAATTTATTGTCTATTTATAATTTGTATGATGAAGATTTTATTATATTAAAAGGAATATTTTTATTATTATTTATAAGATTAGTTTCTGGGAGATTTTTATCGTGAATAATTTTTAATTATCCTTATATAATTTATCTTTCTATTAATATAAAAATAATAGTTATTTATGTTAGATTAATTGGAATATTTATGGGTTATTTAATTAGAAATATAAATATTTATTCTGTTAATAAATTTATATTAACTTATAATTTAAGAATTTTTATAACTATAATATGATTTTTACCTGGTTTATCAACATATATAATAAATTATAGTTTTTTAAGTTTAGGCCAAAAATTATTAAAAAATATTGATATAGGTTGAGGGGAAATTTATAAAAGACAAGGTATTTATAATATTATTAAAAATTATTCTATAATTTTTTATATTTATCAATTAAATAATTTTAAAATTTTTTTATTTAGATTTGTTTTATGAATAATAATTTTTATTTTTGTGTTAATATTATAATTTAAATAGCTTAAATTTAAGAGTATAATATTGAAGATATTAAGGTGATTAATGAATCTTTAAATAATTATAAATAAATAATAATAATAAATATATTTATAAAGATATATTTATTTTATTATTACAATGAAAATGTAATGTTTTTATTTAAACTATATAAATAGAAATATTAATGATTTTAATCACTATAAATTAAGTTAGCAGCTTAATTGAAATATATTTCTTAATTGGAATTTATATTCAATTTTATCATTAACAGTGATATACCTCTATTTGGTTTCAATTAATAAATAAGGAGTATATTATACTCTGTCTTTTAGGTCGAAATTAAATGCAAATTGCTTCTTATTTAAGATAAATTGAATTTCAATATTTTTTGAATGCAAATCAAATGTTTTATTTAAACTATAATCCTATTAAATTATTTAATATTTAATATTTAATTAATTCAGTTTAATATATTTTGATTTCATTCATGATATAATCCAATTAATAATATAATAATAAAAAAAAATCTAACTTTATATCAAATAATAAAATTAACTATTTTAAAAGTTGGAATAATAGGGAAAATAAGAGCAATTTCTACATCAAAAATTAAAAAAATTATGGTAATTAGGAAAAAGTGTAATGAAAATGGGATTCGGGCTAAACATTTTGGGTCAAATCCACATTCAAATGGGGAACATTTTTCTCGGTCTAAAAGTGATTTTTTTGAAATAATAAATGAAATTATTATGAGTAGGTTTGAAATTATCATTATTATTAAAGATATAATTATTAATGTAGTAATTATTTATATTAATGTGATATTAATCTTTTTGATTGGAAGTCAAATATACTAAATATATTATATAAATAATTAATTTCCTCATCAGTAAATTGAAATGTAAAGGAAAAGTCAAACTACATCTACAAAATGTCAATATCATGCTGCTGCTTCAAATCCAAAATGGTGATTTCTTGAAAAATGGTTATTTAAATGACGAATAAAACAAGTAGTTAGGAAAATTGTTCCGATAATTACATGAAGTCCATGGAATCCTGTTGCTATAAAAAAGGTTGAACCATAAATTCTATCGGCGATAGTAAATGGAGCTTCTAAGTATTCATAAGCTTGTAAAATTGTAAAATAAATTCCTAGTATAACTGTAATAAATAAACTTTGAGAAGTTTGAGTAAAATTATTTTCTATAAGGGCATGATGAGCTCAAGTTACTGTAATTCCGGATGTGATTAAAATAATAGTATTTAATAATGGGATTTGAAAAGGATTAAAAGGAATAATACTTATTGGGGGTCATATAACTCCAATTTCAATATTTGGGGATAAACTTCTATGAAAAAATGCTCAAAAAAAGGAAATAAAAAAAAAAATTTCTGAGATAATAAATAAAATTATTCCTCATCGAAGTCCATTAGATACTAATATAGTATGTTTACCTTGGTATGTTCCTTCTCGACATACATCTCGTCATCATTGATATATGGTTAATAATACAATTAAATATCCTAATATAAGAAGATTAATATTAAAATTATGGAATCATTTGATTAATCCTGTTACTAATGTTATAGTTCCAATTGCTCCTGTTAAAGGTCATGGTCTATAATCTACTAAGTGATATGGATGATTATGGTTTATTGACATTAATTAACTTCTCTAGAATAAAGTGTACTAAGAATAGTAATTACATATGCTTGAATAATTGCAACTGCTGATTCTAAAATTAATAATAAAATTTGAATAAAGATTAGAATAATTAAGAAATAATTTGATATATTAGTTCCTGTTCTTCTTAATAAGGTTAATAGTAAATGTCCAGCAATTATATTGGCTGTTAAACGTACTGCTAAAGTTCCTGGTCGAATAATATTACTAATTGTTTCAATTAATACTATAAATGGTATAAGAATAGATGGTGTACCTTGGGGGATTATATGAATGAATATGTGTTGAGTATTATTAATTCATCCATAAATTATAAATCTTAATCATAGTGTTAATGAGATTGAGAGGGAGATATTTAAATGACTAGTACTTGTAAAAATATAGGGGAATAAACCTAAAAAATTATTGAATAATACAAAAAAGAAAAGTGAAATAAAAATAAATGTTGAACCTTTAAATTTATTATTTCCAAGTAAAGTTTTAAATTCATTGTGTAGTTTATTTGAAATAAAATTTCATACAATAAAATGTCGATTAGGGATAAATCAAAAAGAATAAGGAATAAATATTAATCCAATAAAAGTACTAATTCAATTTAATGGTAAATTTAAAATATTAGTTGAAGGATCAAAAATTGAAAATAAGTTATTTATCATTTTCAATTTTGATTATTGGAAGTTTTAATTATATTTTTATTATTTATTTTAATTATTTTATAATTAAAAATATAAAAATTTATAATGATGAAAATTAAAAAAATACAAATAAAAAAAATAAAAAAAAAAATTCAATTAATTGGTATTATTTGAGGAATAAAAGAATATTACTTAGTAATAATTTAAATTTGACATATTTATGTTATTTATTAACTAATTCTTTTCATTAGAGATAGTTGCTAAATTATCATAAAATGGTTTAAGAGACCAGTACTTGCTTTCAGTCATCTAATGAATAATTATTAATTCAACTAATGAAATTTTTAATTGAAATTCTTTCAATTACAATAGGTATGAATCTATGATTAGCTCCACAAATTTCAGAACATTGTCCAAAAAAAATTCCTGGTCGATTAATGAAAAATCTTGTTTGATTTAATCGACCAGGGTTAGCGTCTACTTTAACACCTAAAGATGGAATTGTTCATGAATGAATAACATCTGTAGCTGTTACTAAAATACGAATTTGATTATTTATAGGTAAAACAATTCGATTATCAACGTCTAATAAGCGAAAATTATTAATATTTCTATTTGATTTAATTATGTAAGAATCAAATTCAACATTATTAAAATCTGAATATTCATAACTTCAATATCATTGATGACCAATTGATTTTAATGTAATTAATGGGTTATTAAGTTCATCTAATAAGTAAAGTAATCGGAGGGAAGGTAAAGCAATAAAAATTAAAGTGATAGCTGGTAAAATTGTTCAAATTAATTCAATTATTTGACCTTCTAATAAAAATCGATTAATATAAGAATTAAAAAATAAATTTAATATTAAATATCTAACTAAAATTGTAATTATAATTAAAATAATTAAAGTGTGATCGTGAAAGAAAATAATTTGCTCTATTAATGGGGATGCTCTATTTTGATAGTTTAAATTGGATCATGTTGCCATTTCTAAAAAAAGGATAAACCTTTATAGATGGGGTTTAAATCCATTACATATAGTCTGCCATATTAGAAGTTACTTAAAATTGGTAATTCATTGTATGAATGTTCTGAGGGGGGAAAATTTTGATATCATTCGATTGAGGAGGGTATATTTAAAGAAAATAGAATAATACGTTGATTAATTATAGATTCTCAAATAATAATAATTATTATTATTATAGAAATAAGTGAAATATATGATCCAAAAGATGAGATAATATTTCATGATACGAAACTATCCGGATAATCTGAATAACGACGGGGTATTCCAGCTAAACCTAAAAAATGTTGAGGAAAAAAGGTTAAATTTACTCCAATGAATATAGAAATAAATTGAATTTTTAATAAATAATTATTTATTATTAAACCTGTAAATAAGGGGTATCAATGAATAAAACCTCCTAAAATTGCAAATACAGCTCCTATTGATAAAACGTAATGAAAATGAGCTACTACATAATAAGTATCATGAAGAGTAATATCAATTGATGAGTTTGCTAAAACAACTCCTGTTAATCCACCTACAGTAAAAAGAAAAATAAATCCTAAACTTCATAATATAGAGGGTCTATAATTAATTTGTGTTCCATGTAATGTAGCTAATCAACTAAAAATTTTAATTCCTGTTGGAACAGCAATAATTATAGTAGCTGATGTAAAGTAAGCTCGAGTATCAATATCTATTCCAACTGTAAATATATGATGAGCTCATACAATAAATCCTAACAATCCAATTGCTATTATGGCATAAATTATTCCCAAGCATCCAAATGTTTCTTTTTTTCCTCTTTCTTGGGAAATAATATGAGAAATTATTCCAAATCCTGGTAAAATTAAAATATAAACTTCTGGGTGACCAAAAAATCAAAATAAATGTTGGTATAAAATTGGATCTCCTCCACCAGCAGGATCAAAAAATGAAGTATTGATATTTCGATCTGTAAGAAGTATGGTAATAGCTCCTGCTAAAACTGGAAGAGAAAGAACTAACAATAAAGCGGTGATTCCTACTGCTCACACAAATAAAGGTATTTGATCAAATGATATACCATTAATTCGTATATTAATAATTGTTGTAATAAAATTAATAGCTCCTAAAATAGATGAAATTCCAGCTAAATGTAAAGAAAAAATTGCTAAATCAACTGAAGATCCTCCATGAGCGATATTAGCTGAAAGTGGGGGGTACACTGTTCAACCTGTTCCTGCTCCATTTTCTACAATTCTTCTAGAAATTAATAAAATTAATGATGGGGGTAGTAATCAAAATCTTATATTATTTATTCGTGGGAAAGCTATATCAGGGGCACCTAATATAAGGGGTACTAATCAATTACCAAATCCTCCTATTATAATTGGTATAACTATAAAAAAAATTATAATAAAAGCATGAGCTGTAACAATAGTATTATAAATTTGATCATCTCCAATTAATGATCCTGGATTTCCTAATTCAGTTCGAATTAATAAACTTAATGAAGTTCCTACTATACCTGCTCAAATTCCAAAAATAAAATATAAGGTACCAATATCTTTATGATTTGTTGAAAATAATCATTTTCGCTAATAAAATGGCTGAGGATAATAAGCGATAAATTGTAAATTTATTAACGAGAAATTTCTCTTTTATTAAAATAAAGTCTTATATTCAATTATGATATGAAATTGCAAATTTTAAGGTGTAAATAAATATACTAAGGCTTAAAGAAATTTCTTTATAAATAATTTTGAAGATTATTAGTTTAATTTAACTTAAAACCTTAAAAAAAAAATAAAGTTCTAATAATTATACCTAATAAGGAAATAAATCTAGAAATATTAATAAAAATTATGAAATTATTTTTAATAAAAATTTTATATCATTTTAATTTAATAGAATAAAATATAAAAGATGAATAAATAATTCGAATATAAATAAATAATATAATTAATCTTGATATTGTAAAAATAAAAGAAATAATAAATAAATTATTAATTAATAAATAATTAATAATTATTCATTTAGGAAAAAATCCTAAAAATGGAGGTAATCCTCCTAAAGATAAAAAATTAATTAAAATTGAAAATTTAATTATAAAGTTTAAATTTAAATTAAATAGTTGATTAATATAAAAAACATTAATAATATAAAATAAAAAACATATAATAAAAGTAAATAATGAATATAATAAAAAATATAATATTCATAAATTTTCTCTGATGGTTAATGCTGACAATATTCACCCTAAGTTATTAATTGATGAGAAAGCTATTAGTTTTCGTAATGATGTTTGATTAAATCTACTAATAGTTCCAATTAATACATTAAAAATTATCACTAAAAATAAAAATTTTAAATTTATATAATAAGACAATAAAATTATGGGGGAAATTTTTTGTCATGTTATTAAAATAAAACAATTAAATCATGATAATCCTTCTATAATATTTGGGAATCAAAAATGAAATGGAATAGATCCTATTTTTATTAATAGTGATGAATTAATAAGAATTGATATAATATTATTAATAAAAAAATTTTTTAGTAATAAAAGATTTAATAAGATAGAAAATAAAAAATTAATAGATGCAATAGATTGAGTTAGAAAATATTTTAATGATGCTTCTGAATTTAGTAAATTATTGGGGTTAGATATTAGGGGGATGAATCTTAATAAATTAATTTCTAAACCAATTCAACATCCTAATCATGAATTTGATGAAATAGAAATTAAAGTTCTAAAAAATACAATAAATAAGAAAAATATTTTATTTGAGTTAATTGTAAATAAAATTTAAAATAAATATTATTATAATTTAGTGAGTTTTACTCATATTTTAAAAAATTATATTTTAGTGTAAGATGCACGATAATTTTTGAAATTATAAGATATAGTTTAATTCTATAAAATATAATAAAGGTAAAATTTTACATAATTTATCCTATCAGAATAATCCTTTTTATCAGGCACTTTATTTTTAAAAAAAAGGGGTTTCCTTTATATTTGGGGTATGAACCCAAAAGCTTATTTTAGCTTATTTTTAA